AAGCTCAAAGGCGAAAGATACCAAAGACAAGCAATGGTACGTATAAAACAAGCAGAAAGCTGGGATAAGCGTTTACTTACTCGAATACTAAGAAGTTCTATGTTAGTAATCCAATCGATTCTTAGAAAATATATTGTATTACCGTTATTGATAATAGCTAAAAATGTGGTTCGCATACTATTATTCCAAGATCCCGAGTGGTCCGAGGATTTTAAGGATTGGAATCGTGAAATTTATGTTAAATGCACTTATAGTGGTGTTAATTTATCTGAAACAGAATTTCCGAAAAACTGGTTAATAGAAGGTATTCAGCTAAAGATCCTATTCCCCTTTCACCTGAAACCCTGGCACGGATCTACGATACAATCCTCTCATAAAGATCCAAAAAGTGAACACGAAACTGATTTTTGTTTTTTAACAATTTTGGGGCTGGAAACTGACATGCCGTTCGGTTCTCCCCAAAAACGACGTTCCTTTTTTGAACCCATTTTTAAAGAACTAAAAAAAAAAATTAGAAAATTGAAAACTAAGTCTTTTATAGTTTTAAGGGATTTTAAAGAAGGAAAAATAAAAGAACTTTCAAAAATAAACTTGAGAGAAATCGAGAAATTGAGGGAAACTCAAAAAAATTCGATAATCAGTAAGCAGATGATTCACGAACCGTCTATTGAAATTTCATCTATGGATTGGACGAAATTATCCCGGACTGAAAAAAAAATGAAAGATCTGACTAATAGAACAAGCAGAATCAGAAATAAAATATATAAAATTACAAAAGAAAAGAAAAAAGGATCGCTAACTCAAGAAACAAATATTAGTTCGAACAAACCAACTTATTCTGTTAAAATATTAGACCCATCAAAAAGGATTTGGCGGATATTAAAAAAAAGAAACGCTCGATTAATCCGTAAATCCTATTTGTTTCTAAAATTTGGCATTGAAAAGATATACAGAAATATTTTTATATCTACCCTTACTATTCCAAGAATCAATACAAAACCTTTTCGTGAATCAACAAGAAAACAAATGAAAATTATTGAGAAAAACATCCACAATAATGAAGCAAATCCCGAAAGAATTAATAAAACAAATAAAAATAGAATTATTTCGACTATCCAAAAATCGATTTCTAAGACTAGTAATAAGAATTCAAAGATTTCTTGTAATTTATTGTCTTTTTCACAATCACAAGCATATGTATTTTACAAATTATTACAAGTCCCAATTTTGAACTTTTATAATTTAAGACCCGTTCTTCAATATCACGGAACATCTCTATTTCTTAAGAATGAAATAAAAGATTTTTTTGAAAAACACGGAATCTTTAATTACCAATTAAGACATAAACCCCTTTGGAATTTTGGAAGGAATACACGAAAACACTGTTTAAGCGGGCATTATCAATATGATTTATCTCGGATTAAATGGGCTAGATTAGTACCACAAGAATGGCGAAATAGAGCCAATCAACACTGTATGGCTCAAAATAAAGATTTAATTAAAAGAGATTCGTATGAAAAAAATGGATTAACTCATTACGAAAAACAACATTTTTTTGAAGCAGACCTATTACGTAATCAAAAATCGAATTTTAAAAAACACTATAGATATGATCTTTTATCATATAAATCGCTTAATTATGAAGATAAGAAAGACTCGTATATTGATAGATCACTAGTCCAAGTAAATAATAATAATAAAGAAGAGTATTATTCTAATTACAATAGAAAGAAAGTAAAATTGTTGGCTATGCTGGGAAGTATCTCTATCAATAATTATATAGGGGAAGATTATATTATGGATATGGAAAAATTCTTGTATAGAAAATATTTTGATTGGAGAATTCTTAATTTTTGTCTTAGAAATAAGGCCAATATGGAAGCCTGGGTTGATATGGATACTGGTACCAGCAGTAATCAAAATACTAGGATTGGGTCCAATAATTATCAAAAAATTAATGCAATTAATAACAGAGTCCCCTTTTATCTTACAATTCATCAAGATGAAGAAATTAACCCATCCACTCAAAAGGGGTTCTTTTGTGATTGGATGGGAATGAATGAAGAAATACTAAGTTGTCCTATATCAAACCCAGAATCTTGGTTCTTCCCAGAATTTGTACTACTTTTTAATGCATATAGAACGAAACCCTGGATTATACCAATCAAATTACTTCTTTTCAATTTTAATGGAAATAGTAAGAAAAATAGAACCGGAAAGAAAGAGGCGGATCTTTTTATATCACCTACTCAAAAAGAATATTTTGAATTATCGAATCAAAGTAAAGAAGAAAACGAACTCGCAGACCAAGGAACTCCGAGATCGGATGCACAAAAGCAAGTAATTCTTGGATCAGTTCTCTCAAACCAAGAAAAAGATGGTGAAGAAAATTATACGGGATCGGACATGAAAACCCGTATAAAGAAAAAGCAATCCAAAAGAGAAACCGAAGTACAGCTCTATTTATTCCTAAAAAGATATTTGTGTTTGCAGTTGCGATGGAGGGGTGCTGTTTCTTTCAGAGAAAAAATACTCAATGATATGAAAGTATATTGTCAGCTGGTTCGACTAATAAATCCTAGCGACGTTACTATAGCCTCTATTCAAGGGGGAGAAATGAGTCTGCCTATTTTGATCACTAAGAAGAATTTCGCTCTTAAAGAATTGACGAAAGGGGGAATGCTTATTATCGAACCCCGTCGTTTGTCTGTAAAAAATGATGGACAATTTTTTCTATATCAAATCGTAGGTATTGCATTGGTTCATAAGAATAAGCGCAAAATTACTAAAAGATACCAAGAAAAGGGCTATGTTGATAAAAAAGATTTTGATGAATTCATTGCAAAACATCAAAAAATAACTGGAAATAGAAACAAAAATCATTATGATTTGCTTGTTCCTGAAACTATTTTACTCCCTAAACGTCGTAGAGAATTAAGAACCCTAATTTGTTTCAATTCGAAGAATCAAAATGGTATGCAGAAAAATCCAGTATTTTTTAATAACGGAAAGGGCGGCGGCCGCGTTTTGGATAAAAACAAAAATCTTGCTCGAGAGAAAAATCAACTAATTCAATTAAAGTTCTTTATTTGGGCCAATTCTCGATTAGAAGATTTAATTTGTATGAATCGGTATTGGTTTAATACCAATAATGGGAGTCGTTTCAGTATGGTAAGGGTCCATATGTATCCACGATTGAAAATTCGTTAATAGTGTGCTTTTCCTATCTATCATGTCCCATTTTGGGATATGAAAACAAAGAAATGTATACATGTCTTGTCTTCCATTCCAGTCTGATACAAGATACCAAATTAATGGCGAACATTTTAATTAGATCCATAAATGAATCAAGAAACTCTTTTTTTTAGGTCCCAATTTTTCTCTTTTGCCGAAATATCCATCCTTTTAGATGCCTAATCAAATTGAAAATTGGATTGATTATTGATATTGATTTTCTAGCAAGTTCATAACGAACTTAAGATTATTGTGTATACCAAATTGAAGTAACTAGTATTATTATTACTGATCAGTAAAATTCATCTTAAAAAAGGAAGGGGGAGGGGTTTCGTTTTATGGTAAAAAATGCATTCATCTCAGTTAGGGTTCAAGAAAAAAAAGAAAAAAACAGCGGATCGGTTGAATTTCAAGTATTTCGTTTCACCAACAAGATCCGGAGACTTACTTCACATTTAGAATTGCACAGAAAAGACTATTCATCTCAAAGGGGTCTACGTAAAATTTTGGAAAAACGCCAACGTCTACTAGCTTATTTGTCAAAGAAAAATAGAGTACGTTATAAAGAATTAATTAGTAAGTTGAATATCCGGGAGTCAAAAAATCGTTAATTTGAAATTTGAAAAAAAAAAAAAACAAAAAAAAAATTCGAATTATTTGATTTTGACTGTTGATGAACTTCTTGTTGTTTTCAACAATTCATGTAAGAATGAATCGAGGAAAAACCTATGAGTATACTAGCTACAGAAAAAGAATTTATGATAGTCAATATGGGACCTCACCACCCGTCAATGCATGGGGTTCTTCGTCTCATCGTTACTCTAGACGGTGAAGATGTTATTGACTGTGAACCAATATTGGGTTATTTACACAGAGGGATGGAAAAAATTGCGGAAAACCGAACAATTATACAATATCTGCCTTATGTAACCCGTTGGGATTATTTAGCTACTATGTTCACAGAAGCAATAACTGTAAATGGACCAGAACAGTTGGGAAATATTCGCGTACCTAAAAGGGCCAGCTATATCAGAGTAATTATGTTGGAGTTGAGTCGTATAGCTTCCCATCTGTTATGGCTTGGCCCTTTTATGGCAGATATTGGTGCACAGACTCCTTTCTTCTATATTTTCAGAGAAAGAGAATTAGTATATGATCTGTTCGAAGCTGCCACCGGTATGAGAATGATGCATAATTATTTTCGTATCGGAGGAGTAGCAGCTGATTTACCCTATGGTTGGATAGATAAATGTTTGGATTTCTGCGATTATTTTTTAACAGGGGTTACTGAATATCAAAAACTTATTACGCGAAACCCCATTTTTTTAGAACGAGTTGAAGGAGTAGGCATTATTGGTGGAGAAGAAGCAATAAATTGGGGTTTATCAGGACCAATGCTACGAGCGTCTGGAATAGAATGGGATCTTCGTAAAGTTGATCATTATGAGTGTTATGACGAATTTGATTGGGAAGTCCAGTGGCAAAAAGAAGGGGATTCCTTAGCTCGTTATTTAGTCCGAATCGGTGAAATGACGGAATCTGTAAAAATTATTCAACAGGCTTTAGAAGGAATTCCGGGAGGCCCCTATGAAAATTTAGAAATCCGCTGCTTTGATAGAGAAAGCGATCCAGAACGGAATGATTTTGAAAATCGATTCATTAGTAAAAAGCCTTCTCCTACCTTTGAATTGACAAAACAAGAACTTTATGCGAGAGTAGAAGCCCCAAAAGGAGAATTGGGAATTTTTCTGATAGGGGATCAAAGTGGGTTTCCTTGGAGATGGAAAATTCGCCCACCGGGTTTTATCAATTTGCAAATTCTTCCTCAGTTAGTTAAAAGAATGAAATTGGCTGATATTATGACGATATTAGGTAGTATAGATATCATTATGGGGGAAGTTGATCGTTGAAATGATAATTGCTACACCCGAAGTACAAGATATCAATTCTTTTTCCCGATTGGAATCCCTACAAGAGGTCTATGGGATCCTATGGGTGCTTGCCCCTATTTCGATTTATGTATTGGCAATCACAATCGGTGTCCTAGTAATTGTGTGGTTAGAAAGAGAAATATCTGCAGGAATACAACAGCGTATTGGGCCTGAATACGCCAGCCCTTTGGGAATTCTTCAAGCTTTAGCCGATGGGACAAAACTCCTTTTCAAAGAAAACCTTCTTCCATCTAGAGGAAATAGTAGTTTATTCAGTATTGGTCCATCTATAGCAGTCATAGCAATTCTACTAAGTTATTCAGTAATTCCTTTTAGTTATAACCTTGTTTTAGCTGACCTCAATATCGGTATTTTTTTATGGATTGCCATTTCAAGTATTGCCCCGATTGGACTTCTTATGTCAGGATATGGATCAAATAATAAATATTCCTTTTTAGGTGGTCTGCGAGCTGCTGCTCAATCGATTAGTTATGAAATACCATTAACTTTATGTGTTTTATCAATATCTCTACGTGTGATTCGCTAAAACCTAAGCTTTTCGTTCTAGAAAAAAAAAAAAAAAGAACTTGAATAGAAATCCTCATTTTTTTATTCATTTATTGACTCTTTAGGTTAATAAAAGAAATTAGATAGTTATATATGAGTGAAAGAAAACACCTTCGAAATTCGCAGTAAACGTGGATTAAGTCTCATTTCCTATGTACAAGCGTTAAGGATAAGTAAACAAAAGTAAAAGTGGAGGAAGCCCTTACCCCAAGACAGGTCGATTGATCATCCTAGCTTGAAGCGGGCTTAAAAGACCAACCCTATAGAATTTTCATTTTTCATTAGCTATTGTATGTATTACAATATATATTAGATATATTAGGGGGGTTGAATAGGGGGTTGAAAACGCAAAGCGGGGGGATAGGAAGGAACACCAAAATACACACAACGGGTTAGTAATGTAGATTATGTCAATTATCTAAAAGGAGACTTCTGCATAACATAAAAGAATACTAATTGGGGCTTTAAGTTGGTAGAAACGATCAGGCAGTACTCCCCACAATTCCGATCCAGAGCATGCTCCTATCCGCCAGTTAAAGAAATAACTATCAGGAACGAAATAATCCTTTACCCCCTTTTAAGCCCCATTTTCTCTCAGAAAGAAGAAGAGGAACAAAAAAATAGAAAAAAAAAAAAAAAATACAATTACAATAAAAAATAGAAAAAATACAATTACAATCTAAAAGAATCCTTTCTTTCATATATTGATAGAAATCAAATTCGTGTCATGATTCATGAACTAGTGTAATGGCGAATTCTTTTTCGTAATCGAAAATAAAAGGATGGGTTGAAATATCGAGTGATATTTCTACAAGAGTATTTTATTGAAGGGTTGATTAAGTTATTACTCAACACAGAAAATTTGAAATTCGTAAAGGATGAGATTAATTCAGAAATACTGTTTTTTTATCCTTAGAGCAGACAGAATTCCAGTGGTATAATTGGGGATCCTCCGCTAGATTTTGACTTTATCCATCCTATAACCATATCAAAATCAAAATAACTAATACCGGTCCGGTCCTTACATTTATTTGTGGCCCTGAGGAGCCGTATGAGGTGAAAATCTCATGTACGGTTTTGTAATAGCGATGGAAACCGTAATGTTACCACCGACTATGATTATCTAACAGTTTAAGTACAGTTGATATAGTTGGGGCGCAATCAAAATATGGTTTTTGGGGGTGGAATTTGTGGCGTCAACCTATAGGGTTTATCGTTTTTCTAATTTCTTCCCTAGCGGAATGCGAGAGATTACCTTTTGATTTACCAGAAGCGGAAGAAGAATTAGTAGCCGGTTATCAAACCGAATATTCAGGAATCAAATTTGGTTTATTTTACGTTGCTTCCTATCTAAATCTACTAGTTTCCTCATTATTTGTAACAGTTCTTTACTTGGGAGGTTCGAATCTTTCCATTCCATACATATTTGTTCCTGGGCTGGTTGAAATAAATAAAGCGGATGGAATCTTTGGAACGACAATTGGTATCTTTATTACATTAGCTAAAACTTATTTGTTCTTGTTCATTCCTATTGCAACAAGGTGGACTTTACCGAGACTAAGAATGGACCAACTATTAAATCTTGGCTGGAAATTTCTTTTACCTATTTCTCTCGGTAATCTATTATTAACAACTTCTTCCCAACTCCTTTCGCTATAAAGATAAAGAAAAAAAGGAATACAATATTAGCTACTTGTCTCAAACAAGAGAAAGAAATAAACTCAAAACATTCATAGATATTCACAATATGTTCCCTATGGTAACCGGTTTCATGAATTATGGTCAACAAACAATACGAGCTGCAAGGTACATTGGTCAAAGTTTCATGATTACTTTATCCCAAGCAAATCGTTTACCTGTAACTATTCAATATCCTTATGAAAAATTAATCCCATCAGAGCGTTTTCGTGGTCGAATCCATTTTGAATTTGATAAATGTATTGCTTGTGAAGTATGCGTTCGGGTATGTCCTATAGATCTGCCTGTTGTTGATTGGAAATTTGAAACAGATATTCGAAAGAAACGATTGCTTAATTACAGTATTGATTTTGGAATTTGTATTTTTTGTGGTAACTGCGTTGAGTATTGTCCAACAAATTGTTTATCAATGACTGAAGAATATGAACTTGCGACTTACGACCGTCACGAATTGAATTATAATCAAATTGCTTTAGGTCGTTTACCAATGTCAGTAATTGACGATTTTACAATTCGAACAGTCTTGAATTCGCCTCAACGAAAAAACGTCTAAACCTTTTTAATTTCGAATTACTAAGGTTCAGTTTTGGTATAGTTGGTATAAAGGGATAAGGTTGTTTTTTTGCTTGGTCAATAACTCCAAATCCCAACTTTTGATTGGTTGATGAGAAGTACAACTACATTTGTATTGAAATGAAATGATATATAGACAGAAGCTTTTTCGAACTATATAGCTTCAATTTCAAATTGGCATTTAGAATAACGAAAAGAACGAAATTGATCCCAGAACAGTATCCGCATCAATTCCCACTTAGTAGATTCTAATTTCATTGAATTGGAATTGAGAATGTCTCATAAATAATTTTTCCTGGTCGGCTCAATAAGGTCATGAAAAAGATTTCGATTTATTTATCTCCTATTTTAATATAATGGATTTGCCTGGACCAATACACGATTTTCTTTTAGTTTTTCTGGGATCGGGTCTTATATTAGGAGGTCTGGGAGTGGTATTATTTACCAACCCAATTTATTCTGCCTTTTCCTTGGGATTGGTTCTTGTTTGTATATCATTATTCTATATTCTATCAAATTCCCATTTTGTAGCTGCCGCGCAACTCCTTATTTACGTGGGAGCTGTAAATGTTTTAATCATATTTGCTGTAATGTTCATGAACGGCTCAGACTATTCCAAAGATTTTCAGTTGAATCTTTGGACTATTGGCGACGGTCTTACTTCTCTGGTTTGTACAAGTATTTTTTTTTCGCTAATCACTACTATTCTCGATACATCGTGGTACGGGATTATTTGGACTACACGAGCCAACCAGATTATTGAACAAGATTTGATAAGTAATAGTCAACAAATTGGAATTCATTTATCAACAGACTTTTTTCTTCCATTTGAACTCGTTTCAATAATTCTTTTAGTTGCTTTAATAGGTGCAATTGCCGTGGCGCGTCAATAACAAATCTTTATAACTAGGAACAGCAATCCCAATTCTACTTTTTATGTGTTATCACATTCATTATGTGTTATCACATTCATTTCCCTTAAATTCTTGTAAAGTATAGTTGAATACTATTCACAGATCAATAGAAAATCAAAATAGAATTTTTTTTATTCGATCTATTACCAAATAGATTCTTTTGTTCCGTACCTGGTATATTCTAAACAACCAAATCACTTGCATTATTATTATTGTTCAGATTGAAATGAATCGAAATCGGTACGGAGTTGGTTAATGATGCTCGAGCATGTACTTGTTTTGAGTGCCTATTTATTTTCGATTGGCATCTATGGCTTGATTACGAGCCGAAATATGGTTCGGGCCTTGATGTGCCTTGAACTTATACTAAATGCAGTTAATATCAATTTTGTAACATTCTCTGATTTTTTTGATAGTCGACAATTAAAAGGAGATATTTTTTCCATTTTTGTTATAGCTATTGCAGCCGCTGAAGCAGCTATCGGATCAGCTATTGTTTCGTCAATTTATCGTAACAGAAAATCGACGCGTATCAATCAATCGACTTTGTTGAATAAGTAGTATTTATAAATCATAATATTCCTAAATTCAATTTAGGATATCTAATATGCCCTAATTTCGATCCTGTTTGTGAAACTGTAAGAAATCAAAGTATCTTTGTTCCCTTGATCCAGAAGTGGATTAATTAGCAAAATTCTGGTAAATCATTGATTCATCTGGTGTTTAAATATGACATTTCAAAATTGACTAGATCGAAAATTAAAAAGTTCAAAACAAAAATAGATAGATCCAATGTCACATTCAGTAAAGATTTATGATACATGTATAGGGTGTACTCAATGTGTACGAGCTTGCCCCACGGATGTATTAGAAATGATACCTTGGGACGGATGTAAAGCAAAGCAAATTGCTTCTGCTCCAAGAACAGAGGACTGTGTTGGTTGTAAGCGATGTGAATCCGCCTGTCCAACGGATTTCTTGAGTGTTCGAGTTTATTTATGGCATGAAACAACCCGAAGCATGGGTCTAGCTTATTGATATTGATACGTTCCCGAAAAACCCACTTGAATCCGTTTTGAATACAGTTTTTTTTTACCGATTACCGACAAAAACCCGTACTCGAAAAAGAAAAAAAAAAAATACGAATATATTCTATTTTCGAGTTTCGAGCACGGGTTTTTCTGGGCCAAGTGTATCTTGTCTTTACCACGAATTATTTTCCTTGGTTAACACTAATTGTAGTTTTTCCGATAGCCGCGGGTTCTTTAATTTTTTTTCTCCCTCATAGAGGAAATAAGGTGACTAGAGGATATACAATATATATATGTGTCTTAGAACTCCTTCTAACGACCTATGCATTCTGTTATAATTTCCAATTGGACGATCCATTAATCCAGCTGGCAGAGGATTATAAATGGATCACTTTTTTTGAGTTTGACTGGCGATTGGGAATAGATGGACTTTCCATAGGACCCATTTTACTGACGGGATTTATCACCACTTTAGCTACTTTAGCGGCTCGGCCAGTTACTCTGAATTCCCGACTATTCCACTTCCTGATGTTAGCGATGTACAGCGGTCAAATAGGATCATTTTCTTCTCGGGACCTTTTACTTTTTTTCATCATGTGGGAATTAGAATTAATTCCCGTTTATCTACTTCTGTCCGTGTGGGGTGGAAAGAAACGCCTTTATTCAGCCACAAAATTTATTTTGTACACGGCAGGAGGCTCCGTTTTTCTTTTAATAGGAGTTTTGGGTATCGGTTTATATGGTTCCAATGAACCAACATTAAATTTGGAAACATTAGTTAATCGGTCGTATCCTGTGGCACTGGAAATAATATTCTATATTGGATTTTTTATTGCTTTTGCTGTCAAATTGCCGATTATACCCTTTCATACGTGGTTACCAGACACCCACGGAGAGGCACATTACAGTACTTGTATGCTTCTAGCCGGAATCTTATTAAAAATGGGAGCATATGGGTTGATTCGAATCAATATGGAACTATTACCGCACGCTCATTCTATATTTTCCCCCTGGTTCATGATAGTAGGTACCGTGCAAATAATTTATGCAGCTTCAACATCTCCCGGCCAACGGAATTTAAAAAAAAGAATAGCCTATTCCTCTGTATCTCATATGGGTTTCATAATTCTAGGAATAGGCTCGATAACCGATATAGGTCTCAATGGAGCCGTTTTACAAATAATTTCTCATGGGTTGATTAGTGCTGCACTTTTTTTCTTGGCAGGAACGAGTTATGATAGAATACGTTTTGCTTATCTAGACGAAATGGGCGGACTAGCTATACCAATTCCAAAGATCTTCACGCTATTCAGTATCTTATCGATGGCCTCCCTTGCATTACCCGGCATGAGTGGTTTTGTTGCAGAATTGATAGTATTTTTTGGAATAATTACCAGCCAAAATTTTTTTTTAATGCCAAAAATAGTAATCACTTTTGTAATGGCAATTGGAATGATATTAACTCCTATTTATTCATTATCTATGTTACGGCAAATGTTCTATGGGTACAAGCTATTTAATGCCCCAAACTCTTATTTTTTTGATTCTGGACCACGGGAGTTATTTGTTTTGATCTCGATTCTTCTACCCGTAATAGGTATTGGTATTTATCCCGATTTCGTTCTCTCACTATCAGCGGACAAGGCCGAAGCTATTATATCGAATTTTTTTTTGTAGATAGTTTTCATGACTAAAAAAAATCAAAAAGAAATCCCATGATTTTAAAAAGAGTTCGTTATCCAATGAACAAAGAAATCCTTTTTCTTCTCTTACTCTTAAGTTAAATAAAAAGAAGAAGTAAAATAATTTAAATTCCATTTTTTAATTTAAATTAAATTGTGACCAACTGCCAAAGGCATTTGTAAGAACCTTTTGAATCGCCGCACTGCTTGATTCAAAAGGTTCTCGGCATCTTACACTAACACCAAGTTTCGTTTCGATCTCCGCGCTGTCCTATGTTTGTATTCATCAAACCCTTTCTTCAATTCAAATAGGTGTTAATTAAATGAACCATAACTATGTAACCCTATTCCTAATAGATTGACTCCGAAATAGCATATCCAAATTATAAAAAAGCCCATAGAAGCCACAATTGCGGAATTTACACCTTCCCATTTTGTATTTGTTCGAGTATGTAAATAAATCCCGAATATCGTCCAAGTAATAAATGCCCAAGTTTCTTTTGGATCCCAATTCCAATAAGACCCCCACGCCTCATTAGCCCATACTGCTCCCGAAAGAATACCTGTGGTTAAAAAGAGAAATCCTAAACTAATAATACGATAACTCCAACGATCCAATTGTTGAATCACTTGATACCTGTAATAATTTCTAGCGGAAAAACTATTTAGAAAAACATTCTTTTTTTCGTTCATGTATTGGATTTCACTGAAACAAAATGACCCATTTCCATTTACAAAATTTTTTCTTTTCAAAAAAAGCCTTATCACTTTTCGAAATGTAATGACTAGAAGAGCCGTGGATAATAATGATCCACATAAAAGAGCTGCATAGCCCAATACCATCATACTTACGTGCATCATTAACCACTGGACTTGGAGAGCGGGTACTAATATTCTGGATTGATGCATTTTGGTTAAAAAACCCGAAGTCGCAAAGCCTTGGGTAAAAAAAGCACTTGGTGCCGTTATAGCGCTTAAATGATTTTGATTATTTTTAAAATCAAAAATCTTATGAATAATAGATAAACTCCATGAAAGAAAGATTAATGATTCATATAAATCACTTAATGGGAAATGTCTCGAGTAAACCCAACGGGTGATTAATAATCCTGTTAGACAGAAAGCGGTAGCTGTCATCCCCCTTTCTGATGAAGCATATAGCCCTATGATTTCATCGACTAAGAAGGTTATTAAATAAATTGTAATTCCAATTGAAACGACCGAAAAGGATATATGCGTTAATATACGCTCCAAAGTTGAAAATATCATAAAAAAAAAATTAAAAGCGAGAATACCTCAAATATACAGAATGGAAATCATAAATTAAATTCCTTAGAGCACTTTTTTTGTATATCTTTTTACAGATGCTATGCCGCCACTCGGACTCGAACCGAGATGCTCTAGCACTGCTTCCTAAGAGCAGCGTGTCTACCGATTTCACCATAGCGGCTTGCTCGAAATAATAATACCCTATTATTAGTCAATCGTCGAGATTGAAAGAGTCTATTTCAATGGATTTTTATTCATCAATTTGAAATTTGAATGCTTACTAAAAACAAAAAACATTGAAAGGGCTATTTAAAGATTCCGCCCCTTCTTTTGTTGTTGTATTTAATTATTTAAGGTTTCAGTTTTATTTAACTTAACTTTCATAGTTTCTTCTTTGATAAACTAGAACCTTGTAACGGCTGTAACTAAATAGTTCGAACTTCACTCCAGGGAACAACTCAAAAAGGGTTTCTTTCTTTTTTTTTTCATTTTTTAGAACTTTTGTGTTTGTGTTGTCGTAATTTTAGGTTTTTTTTTTTTTTTTCACTATTAATTTGTCCTAGGATTGATCAAATCAATTAGGTATTGGGCTGCACGTATTATAGAAAAAAAAAAAAAAAATTCGATAAAAAAGTCTTTCTAAATTCGAATTAGAAAAATATATATATTTTGATGGAGCCCCCCCTCAAACATAGGATTTTTTTTTTAATCACTTAAAATTGTCACACTATTCACTATTCGTATCCAATATCTGCCTAAACGGGAAGGGTTGCGTTTCTCAATTGGAGTCAAAGTGCAGGGTATCCGGTTATATATAGTGATTCAGAAAAATAATGATTTAGAACGTAAAAAAAAAGTTATATACTGAATCAATTTGTTTCAACAGCCTTTTTTTTTTCCTAACGATTTTATATCCCCTCTTCTATAGCATCAATGGAAAGACCTAAATCGAAATAAATCTAAATCAAAAAAAAAATTCTTATTGTTTATGGTGGGGTGATGGGGAAAATAAGAATCCCCATCCTGGGAATAAAAAAATAGTAAAATAAAAAGAAAGGTGAAACTTTCTAGTTTGTCTTGATTCCGTTTTCAAATAAAAAAAAAAAAAGGACTTTTTTTTTTTTTATATTTATTTTTATTTTCGAATTCAGTAGACAAATCAATTGGTTCAAAACATTGCAAAAGGGAATGTTTACTTACTTTTTCGATTTTTCTAAATTCTATAGTATAAATTCGAAACACAATTAACTCATTTTTGTGTCTGGGGGATTCAGATTATTTCAACCTTTGATTATTTATTTGTTGTACAAAAACAACTTTTTGAATTCCCAGTAGCAAGGGATTTCGCTAACGAAAAAGCCTTCAACGCTGCCCAGTACCCCCCCTTTTTCCAAAGATTTTTACGAATACGTTTTTTTAATATAGAAGTACGTTTTTTTGGAACTGCCATTCAAAAAAGAAAAGGTTAGTCATTGATCAAATTGGATGTGAAAGACATCTATTGTTAAAACAAATCATTTTTTAGTTTTACGGTTCATTTCATTATCTGTTTATTTTTTTTATACACTAACTACCTTTAGAAAAAAGAAATAAATCGAAATATGCAAAAATGGCATAAAATCTTACTAGAACAAAAAATAAATAAATAAATAAATGGAATAAGGGATTTTTTCAATTTATATTCCCTAAATATTGGAGAATAAAGTAATTCGTATTCCGGAGTTATTGGCGGCACCCTTAGATACCTATTCAAATCGATATCTATAGGACGGATTGGGCCATATAACAGAAATAGAATTGGTTGAAGTTGATAAAAAGCCCTTCCGCCCTTATCTCTGTCTATTTTCGGCCTGCTACATTTATCCATGAAAAATACATCGAACAGGTTTTATCTACCCAATCATTTTTGTCTAGTAATTGGTTATTAAATGTCTTTTATTATAATTAAATGTCTTTTATTATAATTATAATAGTAGACAATCAATACGTGCCGAGATGAACTAGTTAATGGTTGTGAATAAACAAAGAATAAAAAAACGAATTCGTATTTTATTGGGGAACGGTAGGGGTCAGCCTATGATTTATATCAAATTTAATTTTGTGTAATTCTTTCGTCTTGATCTATGGACATAAATTAGTGTAATTAGAGAATAATAAGTGAAGTTTGAATTTGCTCTATCTTCCTAAAAATCTTACGTAGTATAAAGTATAAAATAATTATTTATTTTTGACTAGTAGCTTAGTTAGAACATTTGATTGTTTTTAACTTTTCATTTTTTTGAAGTTGGTGGGAAAGATTCAAAATAACTATGAATAGAAAAAGCGAATTTTATTTAAGTTTTTCATTTTAATACCTTAACCTTAATTTTTTTATTAATCCCTTTTAAATTTAAAAGAGATAAGAACCGGTGAATCAGAAACACTGAATTAAGAATAAAAAACAATTATTATTACTTTATTGATTTTATGGAACATACATATCAATATTCCTGGATCATACCTTTAGTTCCACTTCCAGTCCCTATGTTAATAGGGGTGGGACTTCTATTTTTTCCGACCGCAACAAAAAATCTTCGCCGTATGTGGGCTTTTATTAGTATTTTATTGTTAAGTATAGTTATGATTTTTTCGATCGATCTATCTATTGAGCAAATAGATAGAACTTCGATCTATCAATCCCTAAGGACTTGGACCATCACTAGTGATTTGTCTTTCGAGTTCGGATACTTTATTGATCCACTTACTTCTATTATGTCAATATTAATCACTACAGTTGGAATTCTGGTTCTTATTTATAGTGACAATTATATGTCTCATGATCAAGGATATTTGAGATTTTTTGCTTATATGAGTTTTTTCAATGCTTCAATGTTAGGATTAGTTACAAGTTCGAATTTCATACAAATTTATATTTTTTGGGAATTGGTTGGAATGTGCTCTTATCTATTAATCGGGTTTTGGTTCACACGACCTATTGCGGCAGGCGCCTGTCAAAAAGCATTTGTAACTAATCGTGTAGGGGATTTTGGATTATTATTAGGGATCTTAGGTCTTTATTGGCTAACAGGCAGTTTCGAATTTCGGGATTTGTTCGAAATATTGAAAAACTTGATTTATAATAATGAGGTTAACCTTTTATTTGTTACTTTGTGTGCATTTCTATTATTTGCCGGCCCGGTTGCTAAATCCGCGCAATTCCCTCTTCATGTATGGTTACCCGATGCCATGGAAGGGCCTACTCCTATTTCGGCTCTTATCCATGCTGCTACTATGGTAGCGGCGGGAATTTTTCTTGTAGCTCGGCTTCTTCCACTTTTCATAGTCATACCATACGCAATGAATCTAATATCTTTGATAGGGATAATAACAGTATTTTTAGGAGCTACTTTAGCTCTTGCTCAACAAGATATTAAGAGAGGTTTAGCTTATTCTACAATGTCTCAATTGGGTTATATGATGTTAGCTCTAGGTATGGGGTCTTATCGAGCCGCTTTATTTCATTTGATTACTCATGCCTATTCCAAAGCCTTGTTGTTTTTAGGATCCGGATCAATTATTCATTCAATGGAAGCTATTGTTGGATATTTTCCAGATAAAAGCCAGAATATGGTTCTTATGGGTGGGTTAAGAAAGCATGTGCCGATTACAAAAACCGCTTTTTTAGTAGGTACTCTTTCTCTTTGTGGTATTCCACCTCTCGCCTGTTTTTGGTCCAAGGATGAAATTCTTAATGATACTTGGTTGTATTCGCCGATTTTCGCAACAATAGCTTTTTTCACAGCCGGATTAACCGCATTTTATATGTTTCGAATTTATTTACTTACTTTTGAGGGGCCTTTCAACTTTTGCTTGCAAAATTACAGTGGCAAAAAAAGAAATTCCTTATATTCAATATCTCTATGGGGTAAAGAAGAACCAAAACCGATTAAAAACAAATTTCATTTAGTTGTTTTATTAACAATGAATAATAATAAAAGGGCTTCTTTTTTTGCGAAGAAGACTCATCGAATTGCTAGTACTGTAACAAATATGCCCTTTATTACTAGTTTTCCTTTTGGCGCTGCCAAGACTTTTTGTTATCCTCACGAATCAGACAATACTCTATTATTTGTTATGCTTGTATTAGTCCTATTTCCTTTGTTTGTTGGAGCGATAGGAATTCCTTTGAATCAAGAAGTAATCGAGTCGGATATTTTATCAAAATTGTTAACTCCGTCTATAAATCTGTTACATCAAAATTCAACTCATTTTGTTGATTGGTATGAAGTTGTAAAAAATCCAACCCTTTCCGTCAGTATAACGTATTTCGGAATACTTCTAGCCTACTTTTTATATAAACCCTTTTATTCATCTTTACACAATTGGAACATATTGAATTTTTTTGCTAAAAGAGGACCTAAGAGAATTCTTTGGGACAAAATACTCAATTTTCTATATGATTGGTCATATAATCGTGCTTATATAGATGCTTTTTACACAAGATCCTTAACAGAAGGGATAAGAGGATTAGCGGAACTAACTCATTTGTTCGACAGACGAGTAATTGATGGAATTACGAATGGGGTTGGTATTACAAGTTTTTTTGTAGGGGAAGGTATAAA